ATTTTACCGAACAAGTGATTATTTTCAACAAATCATAAGGATATTGGAACTTTATATTTCATCTTTGGAGCATGAGCAGGTATAGTAGGAACATCCCTAAGAATATTAATTCGAACAGAATTAGGTATACCTGGATCTCTAATTGGTGATGATCAAATTTTTAATGTAATTGTTACAGCTCATGCATTTATTATAATTTTTTTCATAGTAATACCTATTATAATCGGTGGATTTGGAAATTGATTAGTTCCATTAATATTAGGAGCTCCTGATATAGCATTTCCCCGAATAAATAATATAAGATTCTGACTTCTTCCACCATCTTTATCTCTTTTATTAATAAGAAGAATGGTAGAAAGAGGAGCAGGAACAGGATGAACAGTTTATCCACCTCTATCAGCTAATATTGCACATGGAGGAGCTTCTGTTGATTTAGCAATTTTTAGATTACATCTTGCAGGAATCTCTTCAATTCTTGGAGCAGTAAATTTTATTACTACAGTAATTAATATACGATCAAAGGGAATAACTCCTGATCGAATACCCTTATTTGTTTGATCAGTAGCAATTACTGCTTTACTTCTTCTATTATCTCTACCAGTTCTTGCTGGTGCAATTACAATATTATTAACAGATCGAAATCTAAATACTTCATTCTTTGATCCTGCAGGAGGTGGAGATCCTATTCTTTATCAACACTTATTCTGATTCTTTGGTCATCCTGAAGTTTATATTTTAATTCTTCCAGGATTTGGTTTAATTTCTCATATTATTAGACAAGAAAGAGGCAAAAAGGAAACATTTGGTACATTAGGAATAATTTATGCTATAATAGCAATTGGATTATTAGGATTTGTTGTATGAGCACATCATATATTTACAGTAGGAATAGACGTTGATACACGTGCATATTTTACTTCAGCAACAATAATTATTGCTGTTCCAACTGGAATCAAAATTTTTAGATGATTAGCAACACTTCATGGAACTCAAATTAATTTTAACCCACCAATACTTTGAGCACTAGGATTTGTTTTCTTATTTACAGTAGGAGGATTAACTGGTGTAGTTCTTTCTAATTCTTCAATTGATATTATTCTTCATGATACTTACTATGTAGTAGCTCATTTCCATTATGTTCTTTCTATAGGAGCAGTATTTGCAATTATAGGAGGAGTAATCCAATGATTCCCTTTATTTACAGGATTGACACTCAATGAAAAATTCTTAAAAATTCAATTTGCCGCAATGTTCTTAGGCGTAAATTTAACCTTTTTCCCTCAACACTTTCTAGGATTATCTGGGATACCTCGACGATACTCAGATTATCCGGATGCATACATTGCATGAAATATTGTTTCATCTTTAGGATCAATAATTTCAACAATTAGAATTTTTGTTATAATTTTTATTATTTGAGAAGCATTCTCTTCAAAACGACAAACAATTTCTCCAACAAATCTAGGAACCTCAATTGAATGAATTCAAAATTTACCACCAGCAGAACACACTTTCTCAGAACTTCCAATGTTAACTAAATTCTAAAATGGCAGAATAGTGCAATAGATTTAAGATCTATACATAAAGATATTTTTCTTTTTTTAGAAATAGCAAATTGAAATATAGTCTCTCTTCCTGATAGAGCTTCGCCTTTAATAGAACAACTCTCCTTTTTTCATGACCATTCAATACTAATTCTTGCTATAATTACAGCACTTGTTGGTTATTTAATAACAAGATTATTTTTTAATACACATAATTTTCGTTATTTATTAGAAAGACAATCTCTTGAAATTATTTGAACTATCTTACCAGCAGTAACGCTTGTTTTTATTGCTCTACCATCAATTCGCTTACTATATTTATTAGATGAAATTATTAATCCAATAATTTCTATTAAAACTATTGGACATCAATGATATTGATCTTATGAATATTCAGATTTCAAAACAATTGAATTTGACTCATATATAAAGTCCCCAAATGATTTAAAAAATTCTGACTTTCGCCTTTTAGATGTTGATAATCGAATAGTAGTTCCGTTACTTTCACGAGTACGAATAATAGTAACAGCAGCAGATGTTATTCATTCATGAACTATTCCAACTTTAGGAGTAAAAATTGATGCTACACCTGGACGACTAAACCAAGTAAGTTTCTCTTCAAAACGACCAGGATTAATATTTGGACAATGCTCAGAAATTTGTGGAGCAAATCATAGTTTTATACCTATTGTAATAGAAAGAATCTCTGTAAATTACTTTATTAAATGACTAATAAATAATTCATTAGATGACTGAAAGCAAGTTTTGGTCTCTTAAACCACTAAATAGTAGATTAGCAACTACTTCTAATGAAAAACTTAGTTAAAAAATAACATTAACTTGTCAAGTTAAAATTATCAATTATGATAGTTTTTATTGCCACAAATAGCACCAATAAATTGATTAACTTTATTTTTTTTCTTTACTATCACATTCCTTATTTTAAATTCAATAAATTTTTTTCAAACCAATTATTCTTCAAAAACATCATCTATTAAAAAAAAATTAAATAAAATTAACTGAAAATGATAACAAATCTTTTTTCAACATTTGACCCAAGAACAAACTTTGGTTCTTTAAATTGAACAAGAACACTTATTATATTTATACTTATTCCACCATTTTTTTGATTGATTCCTTCACGATTTAATATACTTTGAAATAAAATTATTTTTACACTTCATTATGAATTTAAAACACTAATTGGAAAAAGATCTGGATCAACAATAATTTTTATTTCTTTATTTTCAATTATTCTATTTAATAATTTTATAGGATTATTTCCCTACATTTTTACTAGAACAAGACATTTAACAATAACTTTAACATTAGCTCTACCATTATGATTATCTTTTATATTATTTGGATGAATTAATAATACTATTCATATATTTGCTCACCTTGTTCCCCAAGGAACTCCACCTATTCTTATACCATTTATAGTATGTATTGAAACTATTAGAAACGTTATTCGTCCAGGAACATTAGCAGTTCGACTTTCCGCAAATATAATTGCAGGACATCTACTTTTAACTCTTCTAGGAAATACCGGATCTATACTTTCCATAGTAATAATTAATATTTTAATTATTACTCAAATTCTTCTATTAACACTTGAATCAGCAGTTGCAATTATTCAATCTTATGTATTTGCTGTTTTAAGAACACTTTACTCAAGAGAAGTAAACTAATGAGAACTCATAAAAATCACCCATTTCATTTAGTAGATGTAAGACCATGACCTATTTTAGGAGCATTTAGAGCTATAATTACAATAATAGGAATTATTAAATGATTTCATAAATTTAATAATGACCTATTTATATTTGGAACTTTAATTACAATATTAATTATATATCAATGATGACGAGATATTTCACGAGAAAGAACTTTTCAAGGACATCATACTTATATAGTAACTATAGGAATACGATGAGGAATAATTTTATTTATTACATCAGAAGTATTCTTCTTTATCTCTTTTTTTTGAGGATTCTTTCATAGAAGACTTTCTCCTTCTATTGAACTTGGAATAATCTGACCTCCAAAAAGAATTATCCCCTTTAATCCTGTTCAAATTCCTTTATTAAACACATTAATTCTATTAACATCAGGATTAACTGTTACATGAGCACATCATAGATTAATAGAAAATAATAAAACTCAAGCTATTCAAAGATTAGCTCTTACAGTAATTTTAGGAATCTATTTTTCTATTCTTCAAGGATTTGAATACATTGAAGCTCCATTTACAATCTCAGATGCAGTTTATGGATCATCATTCTTTATAGCAACAGGATTTCATGGACTTCATGTAATTATTGGAACAACTTTTCTTCTTGTTTGTTTAATCCGATTAATTAAAAATCACTTTTCATCAATTCATCACTTTGGCTTTGAAGCTGCAGCTTGATATTGACATTTTGTTGATGTTGTTTGATTATTTCTTTACATTTCAATTTACTGATGAGGTAGATAACTATTTATATAGTATATTATTATATTTGACTTCCAATCAAAAGATCTAGAAAACTAGTATAAATAATAATTTGAATTATCAGAAGAATTATTATATTAATCTCAAGAATTATAATTACTATTTGTACAATTATCTCAAAAAAAACATTTATAGACCGAGAAAAAATATCACCATTTGAATGCGGATTCGATCCAAAAACTAGATCACGCTTACCATTTTCCTTACAATTCTTCCTAATTGCAGTAATTTTCTTAATTTTTGATGTTGAAATTACCCTTTTAATTCCCCTAATTATTGTAATAAAATCTATTAATTCAATAATTTTTTCTTTAATTACAATTTTTTTTATTCTAATTCTAATTGGTGGACTATTTCATGAATGAAAACAAGGAGCTCTAGAATGAACATATTAGGATAATAGTTAATTATTAACATTTAATTTGCATTTAAAAGAAATTGTATATCAATTTATCTTATAAATTAATAAATAAGAAACAATTAATTGTATTTAGTTTCGACCTAAAATTTTGATGTTATTCATCCTTATTTATTAATTGAAACCAAAATAGAGGTATGTCACTGTTAATGACAAAATTGAATAAATTCCAATTAAAGGAGATTGAAAGCTCAGGATAAGCTTCTAACTTCTCCAATAGTGGTGCAATTCCATTAATCTCCCCCCCCCCCATCAAAAATTTCTATAGTTTATACAAAACATTACTTTTTCAAAGTAAAAATGAGTTTTACTCTAGAGATATCTTAAAACAAAAATGTTTCCTTTACATCTTCAGTGTAATGCTCTTTATAAGCTATTAAAATAAAATATAAAAATAATAATTAATAAAAAAATAAATAATATAAGATTAATTTTTAAATTATTATTATAAATAAAATGAAAAAATGATGTTAAATTTTTTATATTTAAGTAAAAATTTTTTCCTCCAAAATACTCAAATCAACCATTATCTAATTTTTGATAAATTTGACCTCCAAAATACACTGGATAATAATTAATTCCAAAAGTTGAAATAAAAGGAAAATTTCATATTAAAGAAACAAAATAAGTTCTTTTTAAATACGAAATAGAAATTAATTCCTTTCCATAAGAAAATATTGATAATTCATATCCTATTCAAACTCCTATAAAAGTAACAATTAATGCTATAATTTTTATGATAAAAGGCAAACAAATAAAATAAGGAGTAGAAAAAATTATTCATATTAATATTGAACCACCCATAATTACAAAAAAAATTAATCCTATTATACCCTTTAGTATAGTAAATCTTCTTTCTCTTAAAGAAGAATAAACTAAAAAATTATTATCTCCTATTATTGTATAATAAACTAAACGAATTGAATATCTAACTGTTAATCCTGTAGAAATAAAAAAAATTAAATAAGTAAATATTCCTACATAATTTATAGATAAAACTTCCAATATTAAATCCTTAGAATAAAACCCAGCTAAGAAAGGAATTCCACATAAAGCTAAATTACAAATATTAAAAAAAGTACAAGTTAAAGGTATATGAGAAACTAATCCTCCTATAAAACGAATATCTTGACAGTTTAGTAAATTATGAATAATATTTCCTGCACACATAAATAAAAGAGCCTTAAATAAAGCATGAGTTAATAAATGAAAAAAAGCTAAATTTCTTTCTCCAATCGATAAAATTCCCATTATTAAACCTAATTGTCTTAATGTTGATAAAGCAATAATTTTTTTCAAATCAAACTCAAAATTAGCCCCTAATCCAGCTATAAATATTGTTAATCTTGAAATTAATAATAAAAATATATATAAATTTGTTGAAAAACAAGGACTAAATCGAATTAATAAATAAACCCCTGCAGTAACTAATGTTGAAGAATGAACTAAAGAAGAAACAGGAGTAGGAGCTGCTATTGCAGCAGGAAGTCAAGAAGAAAAAGGAATTTGTGCTCTTTTAGTTATCGCTGCTAAAACAATTAATCAAGAAATAATTACTATGTGAAAATCTTGTTTTATAGATTCTAATCAAAATAAATAATTTCAACTACCAAAATTTATTATTCAAGAAATTGAAATTAATAAAGCTACATCACCAATTCGATTTCTTAAAGCAGTTAATATTCCAGCATTATAAGATTTAATATTTTGATAATAAATTACTAAACAATAAGAAACTAATCCTAAACCATCTCAACCTAATAAAATTCTAATTAAATTAGGTCTAAAAATTAATAATATCATTGAGCAAACAAATAAACTAACTAAAATAATAAAACGATTTAAATTTAAATCTCCATGTATATACTCATCTCTATAAAAAACAACTATTGAAGAAATAAAAAAAACAAATCTTGAAAATAATAAAGATTTTCAATCAAATAATAAAGTTATTATAACTCTACAAGAATTAAAACTAAAAAAAGAAAACTCTATTATAATTCTTAAATCTATAGAAATAAAAAATATTCTTAAAGAAAACATTCTGATTCTTATAATAAAAAAAAAAAAAGAATAATATATACAAATAATTATCTAAGGTAAATATCTACATCTTTGGAACCACAAACCAAAATTTTTTTTAAACTACTTAAATAATTTCATAAAGAAAAAAATTCTCCCTTTACTACTAGAATATTTAAAGGAAATCAATGTAAAAATAATAACATAAACTCTCGAACTGATCTTGAATAAAATCTATAAATTCCTAAATAAATTTTTCCATGTTGAGAATATGAATACAAGTAAAGTGAATACACTGCACTAAAAAAAGAAATAAAAATAATTATATAAATAGTTAATGATCTTCAAGAAACAAGACTATTAATTAAACTAATTTCTCCTAATAAATTTAATGAAGGAGGAGCTGCTATATTACAAGCACAAAATAAAAATCACCATAAAGATAAGCTAGGTATAATATTTATTAATCCCTTATTTAAAAAAAGTCTCCGTCTCCCTAATCGTTCATAAGAAATATTAGCTAAACAAAAAAGTCCTGATGAACATAATCCATGAGCAATTATTATAAAAAATGAACCACAAAACCCTCAATAATTTAATGTTATAAGTCCTCTAATTACTAAACCTATATGTCTAACAGATGAATAAGCAATTAAAGATTTTATATCAGTTTGTCGAAGACAAATTAATGAAATTAAAACTCCACCAACTAAAGAAATTCTTACAAATATATATCTGTAAATTTTAATAATTCTAGAAAATATATAAAATAGACGTATTATACCATAACCCCCTAATTTTAATATTACTCCAGCTAAAATTATTGATCCAGAAATAGGAGCTTCTACATGAGCCTTTGGAAGTCATAAATGCACAAAAAATATTGGAGATTTAATTAAAAATACAAAAGTTAAACAAAAAAATAAATAAAAAGAGTTATATCTTGAAAATATAAATATTCTTAATGTTAAATCTCTTTTATTAATATAAAATAAAGCTACTATTATTGGTAAAGAAGCAAATAATGTATAAAATATTAAATAAATTCCAGCTTGAATACGTTCAGGTTGAGCACCTCAACCAATAATTAAAAATAATGTTGGAATTAATCTAATTTCAAAAAATAAATAAAAAATAAATAAATTAGTTGAAGAAAAAGTAAAATATAAAGAAATTATTAATATTAAAACTATAAATAAAAATATTTGATAATATATATTTATAAGAAAAATCCGTCTTCTAGCTAAAATTATTAAAGAACAAATTCATAATCTTAATAAAATTAATGAATAAGATAATAAATCACATCTTAATAAATAAGAAAAATTTAAATAAGAATAATTAAAAGAAAACCTAAAAAGAAAGAAAACTGATAACAATAAATAAAATAATTGATTTATTCAATAAAAATTAAAAAATCTTGCAGGAATCATAAAAACTAAAAATATTAAAAACTTTATCATAAAATTGAAAAAGATTGAAAATTATCATTTCCATGAGTACGAATTAAAGAAACTAAAATTGAAAGGCCTAAAGCACCCTCACATACTCTTATTCTTAGAAAAATTAAACTAAAATAAGATTCAAAACTTAAAAAAGATAAAAAAATAAATATAATAATAAATAAAGATAAAACAACAAATTCTAATCTTAATAATATTATTAATAAATGTTTACGATTAATACAAAAAGACATTAAACCACAAATAAATATAAAAATATAAACAAAAAATCATGTTATCATTAGTTTTAATAATTTAAAATAAAATACTGGTCTTGTAAACCAGAAATGGTTAATTCCTTAAAACATCAGAGAAAAGATAGATCTTATCATTAATTCCCAAAATTAATATTTTTATTAAACTATTCTCTGTATTACATCATTAATTATAATCTTTATAACTTTTCTTAGATTTTTACTTATTATTACTAAACATCCTATATCTATAGGGGGAGTTCTACTTTTCCAAACAGTTTTAATAACAATAAACTCAGGATTTTTCCATCAGTCTTTTTGATATTCTTATATTATTTTTTTAGTAATAATTGGTGGAATATTAATTCTTTTTGTTTATATAACAAGAGTAGCATCAAATGAAAAATTTAAATTCTCCCTAAAAAGAGTTATAATTATTCCATTAAGAATCTTATTAGTATTTTTTTTTAAGGAAACATTTTCTTATTCATTTTTCTGAAATAAATCAGAAATAATAGATCTATTAAATCAAAATAACCAAATAATTTCAATAAGAAAATTCTTCAATGAACCATTCATAATAATTATAATTATAATAATAATTTATTTATTAATTACTTTAATTGCAGTAGTAAAAATTACTAATATTAACTATGGAGCTCTACGACAAAAATTCTAATGAAAAAACAACTTAAACATTTATCTCCAATAACAAAAATTATTAATAGATCATTAGTTGATCTTCCAACTCCTTCAAATATTTCTGCTTGATGAAACTTTGGATCACTCCTTGGACTTTGTTTAATTATTCAAATTGTCACAGGATTATTTTTAGCTATACACTATTGTCCTAATATTGAATTAGCATTTAATAGAGTTGCCCATATTTGTCGAGATGTAAATTATGGTTGAATAATTCGTACTCTTCATGCTAATGGAGCTTCATTCTTTTTTATTTGTCTTTATCTTCATGTAGGTCGAGGATTGTATTATGGTTCTTATACTCTTGAAATAACATGAACAATTGGAGTTCTAATTTTATTTATTGTAATAGCAACAGCATTTTTAGGATATGTTTTACCTTGAGGTCAAATATCTTTCTGAGGAGCAACAGTTATTACTAACTTACTTTCTGCAATTCCTTATCTTGGACAATCAATTGTTACCTGATTATGAGGTGGATTTGCAGTTGATAATGCTACATTAAATCGTTTCTATACCCTTCATTTTCTATTACCTTTTATTATTGCTGCTTTAGTAATAATTCATTTATTATTCCTTCATCAAACAGGATCAAATAATCCTTTAGGAACAAATAGTAATATTGATAAAATTCCATTCCACCCATATTTTTCTATAAAGGATTCTGTAGGATTTATCTTAATAATTTCTATTTTATTAATTTTAAATCTTACTAATCCCTATCTTCTAGGAGATCCAGATAATTTTATTCCAGCTAATCCTTTAGTTACTCCTGTTCATATTCAACCAGAATGATATTTTTTATTTGCCTACGCTATTCTTCGTTCAATTCCTAATAAATTAGGAGGAGTAATTGCTCTTGTAATATCAATTGCTATTCTTTTTATTATTCCATTAACAAATAAGAAAAAATTTCAAAGTAATCAATTTTACCCAATTAATAAAATTTTATTTTGAACATTAGTATCAATTATTTTATTATTAACCTGAATTGGAGCACGACCAGTTGAAGATCCATATATCTTTATTGGACAAACTCTAACGATTGTATACTTTTTATTCTATATTATTAATCCTATTATTTATATAACTTGAGATAAAATTTTATTTAATTAGTTTTTGAGCTTGTAGAAGCATTTACTTTGAAAGTAAAAGAAAGGAATAAATTTCCTAAAAGCTATACTAAATTTTATTAACTAAATAATTAAGTAAAAAATAAAAAATCTTAATCCTGAAAAAAATAATAAATAATTTAAAGAAACCGGTAAATATCTCTTTCAAGCTAAATATATTAATTTATCATATCGAAATCGAGGTAAAGTTCCACGAGCTCAAATTCAAAAAAATGAAATAAATACTAACTTTAAAAAAAAAATAAAAGAATAAAAATCTCCTCCTAAAAATAATAAACATCTTATTATTCTTATAAACAAAATATTAGAATACTCAGCTAAAAAAATTAACGCAAATCCACCTCTTCTATACTCAACATTAAATCCTGAAACTAATTCTGATTCACCTTCAGCAAAATCAAAAGGAGTACGATTAGTTTCAGCTAAACCAGAAACTAATCATATTAAACATAAAGGAAAACATAAAAATAAAAATCAAATATTTTCTTGAAAATCAGCAAATCTAAATAAACTAAATCTATTAGTTAAAAATAAAAAAGATAATAAAATTAAAGCCAATCTTACTTCATAAGAAATTGTTTGAGCAACTGATCGAATACCTCCTAATAATGAATAATTAGAATTTGAAGATCAACCTGAAATCATAATTGTATAAACTCCCAATCTTGAACAACAAAGAAAAAATAATAAACCAAATCTAAAACTAAAAAAATAAGAAAAAAATGGTATACATATTCATAAAAATAAAGCCAAAAATAAATTTAAAACAGGAGAAATATAATAAAAAATATAATTTCTTACTAATGGATAAGTCTGCTCCTTAGTAAATAATTTAATAGCATCTCTAAAAGGCTGTAAAATTCCTATAAATCCAACCTTATTAGGACCCTTTCGAATTTGAATATAACCTAAAACTTTACGTTCAAGTAAAGTTAAAAAAGCTACCCCTACTAATACTCCAATTACTAAAAATAATATTCTAATAAAAATTAATAATAAATCAATAAAAAACAAGTGTTATTTGTATTAACTACATATAAAGATCCTAAATCTATTGCACTATTCTGCCAAAATAACAATAGTAATCAAAATTAAACTATTAGTTAAATACTTGGTCCTTTCGTACTAAAGTACTTAAATTATTTAAAGATAGAAACCAACCTGGCTCACACCGGTTTAAACTCAGATCATGTAAAATTTTAAAAGTCGAACAGACTTAATATTTTAGCTTCTGCACCAAAAATAAATTTTAATCCAACATCGAGGTCGCAATCCCTTCTATTGATTAGAACTCTAAAGAAAGATTACGCTGTTATCCCTAAGGTAATTAAATCTTTTAATCAAAATTATGGATCAAATAATCACAAATAAGTGTTTAAATTTATAAAAGTTAAATCAATTTTAAAGCCACCCCAGCTAAACAAAAATCATTATAATAACAAATGATTCCAATAAATTATTATAAACTTTATGTTAAACTCTATAGGGTCTTCTCGTCTTTTAAAATTATTTAAGCTTTTTCACTTAAAAATAAAATTCATTAATTTTTATTGAGCCACTATTTCTCTCGTCCAGCCATTCATTCCAGTTTTCAATAAAAAAAACTAATTATTATGCTACCTTTGCACAGTTAAAATACCGCAACCCTTCATTTCTACAGTGGGCAGACTAGACTTTAAATCATTATCAAAAAGACATACTTTTATTAACCAGGCAAAAAAATTAATTGTCGAATTTCTTAATAAAAATTAAAAATTATAAAATTTTAATCCAACATCGAGGTCGCAATCCCTTCTATTGATTAGAACTCTAAAGAAAGATTACGCTGTTATCCCTAAGGTAATTAAATCTTTTAATCAAAATTATGGATCAAATAATCACAAATAAGTGTTTAAATTTATAAAAGTTAAATCAATTTTAAAGCCACCCCAGCTAAACAAAAATCATTATAATAACAAATGATTCCAATAAATTATTATAAACTTTATGTTAAACTCTATAGGGTCTTCTCGTCTTTTAAAATTATTTAAGCTTTTTCACTTAAAAATAAAATTCATTAATTTTTATTGAGACACTATTTCTCTCGTCCAGCCATTCATTCCAGTTTTCAATAAAAAAACTAATTATTATGCTACCTTTGCACAGTTAAAATACCGCGGCCCTTCATTTCTACAGTGGGCAGACTAGACTTTAAATCATTATCAAAAAGACATGTTTTTATTAAACAGGCGAAAAAATTTATTGTCGAATTCCTTAATAAAATCTAAAAACTAAAAAATTAATTAAACAATAAAAAATTACTAATTTTATCATTATTACTTATTTTAAAAAATTAAAAATAAATTCTAAATAAATAATCTAAATATAATATAAATATTAAAATATTTAAGTAAATTAAAACATCCTTTTATTGTTAAAAAATTCCAATCCTACAACCTAAAATATTAATTTATATATTATAGAAAAATTTAAAAGCTTATCCCTTTAAATTTTTTATTCTTAAAACAAATATATTTAAATAAACAATTTACTTTAAGAAAATGAATTAAATTCATTTCTTTAGAAACTAGAAATATTTAAAGACGAATAACGTTTCATTTCAAATAATAAATTTTAAATATTAATTCAACAATAAAATTTATAAATTATTAACTCCTTTAAAATCGAGAAAATTAAATTTTTAATATTATTTTAATAAACCCTGATACAAAAGGTACAAAAATTAAATTCTTCTTTTAAATAATTAAAAAATTTCCTTCACAGTACTAATAAACTATAATTATAATAATTTTTTCAACATAAATTAATAAAACAAAAAAATTCTTTATTTAAAAAATAATAAAATATTTTATAAATAATTTTATAATTTCAAATCAATTGAATAATCAATAAACTTTTTAGTGTAAATAAAATGCTTCAACAAGCTCTGACTTGTAATTCAAGGCACACTTTCCAGTACGCCTACTTTGTTACGACTTATCCCAACTTAATAATGAGAGCGACGGGCGATATGTGCATACTTTAGATTCCAAATCATTTTAACTAATTAATCAAAATTACTTTCAAATCCACCTTCAAAAAAATTTTCCAATCATTCTATTCGTAATAAATAAACTTATTGTAACCCATCTCTTCTTATTTATAAGCTGCAGCTTGATCTGATCTTTAATATAAAATTATATTTGTTGAATATTAAAATTCTCCTAAAATAATCAATAAACGACGATATACAAACTAATTAAAATAAGTAATTTTAATCGTGGACCATCAATTACAGGACAGGTTCCTCTGAAAGGATTAAAGTACCGCCAAATTTTTTAATTTTCAAGAACATAGCTATTACTAATTAAGAAACCAATTTAAATTTTTAATAGTAGGGTATCTAATCCTAGTTTATAAACAAATTTAATAACCTCAAAATCTATAATTAGAATTATATTAAATAAATAATTTCACCTAAAAATTTAATATTTAATCCTAATAAAATCTAATTAATTATTTCCTAATAAAGTTAAATTGTATCGTTTGTATAACCGCAACTGCTGGCACAAACATTGTCGATACTAAAATTTATTACTTAAACTAAATTACTTTATTTTAAAATTTTATATACTGCAAATTTTATTTTTTAAATACAATTTTTCACTACAACTTACATGTACAATAAAAATTAACTTAACCTTTAAGCTAAAATTAAACTTTTAAATTAAAACATAAATTTTAAATATAACAATGCACCTACATAAAAAAACAAAAAAATTTTAAAATTAACTTCAGAAAGTAGCTTCCTGCCTAAGGCTGGAGAAAATATTAATTCCTTTCTTTCTTTAAGTGACTAATTTAAAGAAAAATAATTATTTTACTATTATTGCCCTTAATAATAAAATTCAATTACCAATTCAATAAAAAACTTAATTTAATAACTACTTGCCTAAGGTAAAATTATTAATGCCCATTAAATTTTAAATTAAATCAAAGAATTAATAGTCTGGATGATTTTTGATCACCTCAATTTTTTTTTACTAAAATTTGTCCAAAATCTCCAAAATTTTAAATAAAATTTACAATTTTTTTAAAAAATTAAAAAAATCTTAAATAATTTAGCCCACTTTTTTTTTCTTTAATTATAAAAACAAATAAATAAACATAACATAAAAAATAAATTAAAAATAAAGAATACAATTATCTCTTATTTTCATATTTAAAAGAAATTTTCTCATTATTAAATAAATAAAATTTAAATTATTTAAAGTTTTCAATTATTTAATAACTCAATAAAAACATATAAATATGAAAATAAAGGAAATTTTTTTTTTTTTTTTCGTTATTATTAAATAAATATAAAAAATATTGTTTTTTTATTAAAGTATATATTAAAACATATAATTAAATATTAATAATATATCTTTAAATAATAGTTATATTATAATAAATCAATACTGTATTTATACATTATTAATATATTATAAGATTTTAATATTATTTTTTATAAATATATAATCATATATATATAAATTATTAATATATTTTTATATTATTATATATTTATAATTCTAAATTAATATATTTATATATATATAATAAATTATTAATATATTTATAAATAATTAATATTTTTTTTTCTTTCAAAAGATAAAATAGCCTCATACCACTTTCAGAAATTACCAGATTTATTTATAAGATAGATCCGATTTATAAATAAAATAGACGTAGATATATTATTAATTATTTTTTAATATATAAATTATTATATTTCTAGCGCTATTAATAAATATATATATATATATAAATACTTATCCGTTTACATATATTAATATATATTAATGTATTCATTAAACATTTATTAATAAAATTTTCAAAAAAAAAACTTTTTTCTCTCCCCAAAAAATTTTTAACATTTAAAAATTATCATAAGAAATAAGCTTATATTCTAATCTTTTTTTATGTTATGTTTACGAAAAAATATATACATATAAAAAAAAGAATGAAGTGCCTGAAAAAAAAGGGATATTTTGATAGAATATATTATGTAATTATTTACCTTCATTATGATTAATAAAATTAAACTATTACCTTGAGAATCAAAATCCCATGTACATCTTATACTAAATCATAAAAAGATAAGCTAACTAAGCTCTAGGGTTCATACCCCGATTATATAGGTTTTAATCCTATTCTTTTTATTGAATAAACTTTATAAACTTATTTTCTTTAGAACACTTATTATCGGATCAATAATTACAATTTCTTCATATTCTTGACTAGGAATATGAATAGGATTAGAAATTAACCTTTTATCTTTTATCCCATTAATATCAAGAACTAAAAATTCAATACAATCAGAAGCTGCAATAAAATATTTTATTACTCAATCTATTGCATCAATAATTCTTCTTTTTTCTATTATCATTATTATAGCAGATAATATTATAATTAACTCACTGATCTTGCCCAATCAGTTACTAATTATAAATTCAGCTATTCTAATAAAAATAGGAGCAGCCCCATTCCATTTTTGATTCCCAGAAATTATTGAAGGATTAACCTGAATAAATTCCTTTATCTTAATAACTTGACAAAAAGTAGCCCCTATAATTATTCTTATTCACAGAATAAAAACAACTTTTCTAATTACCATTGTTATTATTTTTAGAATAATTATTAGAGGAATTATAGGAATTAATCAAACTAGAATTCGAAAAATTCTAGCTTACTCATCCATTAATCATGTTGGATGAATAATTAGTTCATTCTTAGTTTGACAAAGAATTTGATTAATTTATATAACAATTTATACATTAATTTCATTTAACATAATCATAATTTTAAAATACTTAAATATTTTTCATATTAAACAATTAATTAATGTTTTAAATTCAAACAAACCACTTAAAATCACCTTTATCCTAAATTTTTTATCATTAGGGGGAATTCCTCCTTTTATTGGATTTTTACCAAAATGATTAACAATTAATTTTTTAATTGAACAAAATATAGTATTTTTATCAATAATTATAATTATCTTTACACTCCTTACAATTTTTTTCTATATACGAATTACTTTTACAACGATAGTTATTTATACTCAAGAAACAAGAAAAAAAATTAGAATTAATTTTAAAATTAAAAATATACTAATTCTAAATTTATTAACACTTTCTAGATTAATAATTTGCACTCTCCTGTTTAATTTTTCTTAAGGATTTAAGTTAAATTAAACTGATAGCCTTCAAAGCTTTTTATAAAGTATATTCTTTAAGCCTTAAAGAATACTCTTTCCATTAAATTTGCAATTTAATATCATTATTGAATATAAGACCTAGTAAAAGAATTAAAAAATTCGTCTATAAATTTACAATTTATCGCCTAAACTCAGCC